ATAGAAATTATTGTACGTCAAATAACATCAAAAGTGTTGGTTTCAGAAGATGGGATGTCAAATGTTTTCTTACCCGGAGAATTAATTGGATTGTTACGGGCGGAACGAATGGGGCGTGCTTTGGAAGAAGCGATCTGTTACCGAGCCGTCTTATTGGGAATAACAAAAGCATCTCTGAATACTCAAAGTTTCATATCCGAAGCGAGTTTTCAAGAAACTGCTCGAGTTTTAGCAAAAGCAGCTCTACGGGGTCGTATCGATTGGTTGAAAGGCCTGAAAGAGAACGTTGTTCTGGGGGGGATGATACCCGTTGGTACCGGATTCGAGGGATTGGTGCACCCTTCGAGACAACATAACAACATTTCCTTGGAAACCAAAAATAATAATATATTTGAGGGGGAAATGAGAGATATTTTGTTCCACCACAGAAAATTTTTTGATTCTTGCCTTTCAAAGAATTTCCACGATACATCAGAACAATCATTTATAGGTATAGGATTTAATGATTCCTAAAAGCGGATTTAGCCTTTTATTTGAAAACATTTGATTTCATTTAGTAATAGTAAAAATGATAATAATGAATAGAAAAGGAATAATGTAATGGCTTAGGTCGTATATCTACGGCCAATTTGCGGTAGAAGAGAAGGTTCCATCGGAACAATTATTTATTTTAGGATACCCTCGTCTCTTTTTTTTTTTCAAAAAAAAAAGAGGGGGGTGTGGGGAGAAATGACAAAAAGATATTGTAACATCGATTTGGAAGAGATGATGAAGGCCGGAGTTCATTTTGGACATGGTACTAGGAAATGGAATCCTAAAATGGCCCCTTATATTTCTGCAAAGCGTAAAGGTATTCATATTATAAATCTTACTAGAACCGCTCGTTTTTTATCAGAAGCCTGTGATTTGGTTTTTGATGCAGCAAGTAAGGGAAAACAATTCTTAATCGTTGGCACTAAAAATAAAGCAGCTGACCTAGTAGCATGGGCTGCAATAAGGGCTCGGTGTCATTATGTTAATAAAAAATGGCTTGGCGGTATGTTAACGAATTGGTCCACTACAGAAACGAGACTTCATAAGTTTAGAGACTTGAGAACAGAACAAAAAACAGGGAGACTCCATCGTCTTCCGAAAAGAGATGCGGCCGTGTTGAAAAGACAATTATCTCACTTGCAAACATATCTGGGCGGGATTAAATATATGACGGGGTTACCAGATATTGTAATCATCATTGATCAACACGAAGAATATACGGCCCTTCAAGAATGTATCACTTTGGGAATTCCAACAATTTGTTTAATCGATACAAATTGTGACCCCGATCTTGCAGATATTTCGATTCCAGCCAACGATGACGCTATATCTTCAATTCGATTAATTCTTAACAAATTAGTATTCGCAATTCGTGAAGGGCGTTCTAGTTATATAAGAAATCCGTAATTCATAATCATATAATTTTAATTTAATAATAAGATAAAAAACTTAACTTACTTTGGAAATTTCATAGAGTTTTGTAATCAGTTACTATTTATGAATCTCAGATACTCTTTTTGGATCTAAAAAAAGAGATAAAAAACTGGGGATATTATGTGATTCGTTGTATTCAAGAATTGAATTGGTATTATAAATATATATGGGATTCAAGTAGTCACGTAGAGAAAGAGACGTTTGAATCAAAATAATTTTATTTAAAGCTATATTTTTTTAAGAGGGCAATATGAATGTTCTATCCTGTTCTATCAACACACTAAAGGGGTTATACGATATTTCTGGTGTGGAAGTAGGCCAACATTTCTATTGGAAAATAGGAGGTTTTCAAGTCCACGGCCAAGTACTTATTACTTCTTGGGTTGTAATTGCTATCTTATTGGGTTCAGCTACTCTAACTGTTCGGAACCCACAAACTATTCCGACCGGTGGTCAGAATTTCTTCGAATATGTACTTGAATTCATTCGAGATGTGAGTAAAACTCAAATTGGAGAAGAATATGGCCCCTGGGTTCCTTTTATTGGAACAATGTTTCTATTTATTTTTGTTTCTAATTGGTCAGGAGCGCTTTTACCTTGGAAAATCATACAATTACCTCATGGGGAGCTAGCCGCACCCACGAATGATATAAATACTACTGTTGCTTTGGCTTTACTCACGTCAGTGGCATATTTCTATGCAGGTCTTACCAAAAAGGGATTGGGTTATTTCGGGAAATATATTCAACCAACCCCAATCCTTTTACCCATTAACATCTTAGAAGATTTCACAAAGCCTTTATCACTTAGTTTTCGACTTTTCGGAAATATATTAGCTGATGAATTAGTAGTTGTTGTTCTTGTTTCTTTAGTACCTTTAGTGGTTCCTATACCTGTCATGTTCCTTGGATTATTTACAAGTGGTATTCAAGCTCTGATTTTTGCAACTTTAGCCGCGGCTTATATAGGGGAATCCATGGAGGGCCATCATTGACTAGTTTTTGAAAGATTCTTTTTTAGCTTATCCCAAGGTAATGTATGCGTGGCTCAAAAAAAATCTAATCTAATCTAATTAGGAAATCTAAATATACAACTCACTATATACAATCTATAGTAATAGCCAAAGATATTAGAGTAGAGAGTTGTAAAAAAAAAAGGGGGGAAAGAGATCTAAAAGATCTTTTTCCTAAAATTCTTGGTTGATCCACTTATATTATACCATTCTCTCCTGAATAGATATTCATTTTATATTGCTGGTCGGCCAATCCTAATATTTCCTATTCGGAATCAGAATTTGAATAAGAATTCTTGTGGTTTACGACGTGTGAGTAAAAAAAGAGGAGTGCTCTATAGAAGGATTCCCCTTTCAGTTGATTTTCTTCAGCGATTGACCAAAATAAAATTTTCAGAAATAATAAATTGCGTGAACTTAGATCAATCAAATAATGATATTTCTATCCACTGATTCGGCCTAAGAAATTTGTCTATTTAGATTGTATCCATGCGGGAGAATGATAAAGAAAGGGGAAGAAGTATTTACAAACAAAAAAGGGATTCATAAAAAATAGGGTGATTCGGATCGGAGAGGGAGGTTTTACTAGGTATATTATATGTAAAAATCACCATGCTATAAGTCAACTTGTTTTTCGACGCATAATTCTCGAATTCGATTGAATTTAAGATGAATGAAGAGTTGGTTTACGTTATGGAAGAAAGACATGTATAGGTGATTGATATTAAATATTGACTAGTTATATATGAACTAAAGAGATATTCAATTTGCCCTACTACTAGAAATTTGATGGCTATTACAATAGAAGTCTTTCCGTATCCTCTGGGACTGTGAGTTTAATGAATAAACAGATGAAATCAAGAAAAAAATCGAAGAATTCAAAGAATGGTTCGGAACAAAGAAATGGACGGACGAAAGTCGTACGGATTCGCAAAGACTTTGTCGATAGGAACTAAAAAAGAGATATCGAAGTAAAGTAGTTTTGATCCTTGAATAAGATTATTACTTCAATTTGAAGTTTGTAGTGACTTCGACTGGATTAGAATTCATTGGCTGACTGTATCATTAACCATTTTTTTTTGTATGAGGAACTTATCATGAATCCACTGATTTCTGCCGCTTCCGTTATTGCTGCTGGATTGGCTGTAGGGCTTGCTTCTATTGGACCTGGAGTTGGTCAAGGTACTGCTGCGGGCCAAGCTGTAGAAGGTATCGCGAGACAGCCTGAGGCGGAGGGAAAAATACGAGGTACCTTATTGCTTAGTCTAGCTTTTATGGAAGCTTTAACAATTTATGGCCTGGTTGTAGCATTAGCACTTTTATTTGCGAATCCTTTTGTTTAATCTTATAAATTAGAAAAAGCAATAACCCACGGGAAGGGCTGATTTGTGTATGAGGAATTAGCATACTCACTCGCTTTCATCCTTTCCGTTCGTAGTCTAAGGAACCCCCTTTTATATTTTTTAGGAAGGGTTTAAATAAAGAAGGGGGTAATTCACCATTTCTAAATCGAATATTTTTTGGCTCGATTTAGAAATAGTAAAATATATATATATATATCAAATATATCAAAGGGGGGGCAGGGCGATACAAAAAGAACTCTGTTCTTTTTTTTTAGTCTATCTATAAGAGGAGATCATATGAAAAATGTAACCGATTCTTTCGTTTCTTTAGGCCACTGGCCATCCGCCGGGAGTTTCGGGTTTAATACCGATATTTTAGCAACAAATCTAATAAATCTAAGTGTAGTGCTTGGGGTATTGGTTTTTTTTGGAAAGGGAGTGTGTGCGAGTTGTTTATTTCAAGAATAGGCTGGATCCAACCAGCTGTACTTTTTATGTTATAACTAGGAAAAGTAGGTACATTATCTCACGAATGACTTCTGAATAAAGAAATCATATGCAAGAACCATAGCATTTCGTTATTCGTTGGTAAATCCGCTTTGATTCTCTATCAACCAAAAATGTGGGACCATTAACTATGGTTAAAGCTAATTCGTTTGAAGTCCAGACGCAGCATGGTACTCTTTCTACCACAATATGAATATTAATATAGAGATGCTTTCAAAATGAATAATTTATCTATATAAGAACACTCATATGGATAAAATGATTTGAACCGCTTATTACAAAAATTGGGATTAAACCCCCTTTTATCCAATGATGAATCGACGACCTATGTATTGTGTATTAAAGGAAGAAAACCCTTTTTGGATTTTTGGATAAAAAAAAAAAAGAAACAACTTTGTTGACAATTACATATTTTTGTTTGGTCAGAAGAGTCCTCCGACTTTTTTGGTTTTGGATTAGTGATTGGTTTTGATATTTTTATTTTGGAATATGAAGAGAGTAGAGGATAGGCTCATTACATTCAAAAAAAGATATGGGAATTTATCATAAGTAATTTAAGTAATTGAGCGTGAGAGCCAAATGAATCGAAAGATTCATGTTTGGTTCGGGAAGGGATCATGGAAGTTTTTAAATGAATGGAAAGAGAATCTACTTTCATTAAGTGATTTATT